TGAAGATTCCATTATTTCCACAACATCAGGGAACTCTTGGTACCTTGTTGAATCAAAATAAGGAATGCCAATCTTTCATAATTTTGTCATCATCCAATTGTTATCGAATTGGCCCCTTCAATACTTCGAGATATAATAATGCAACAAAAGAATCGGATCCCATGACTCCAATTAGGTATTTTTTGGGTCCTTTAGGTACTATTGTGCCTAAAATAGTAAATTTTCGTTCATCTTACTATTTAAGAACTTATAATCAAGTCTTTTTAAAAAAATATTTTTTACTTGAAAAAAGATCTCAACAGACTTTCCAAGTGCTTCAAGTACTTCCATTTAAATACTGTTTCCTAGATGAAAATAGTAGGATTTATAATCCCGATCCATGCAGTAACATCATTTGGAATTCATTCCATTTGAATTGGTGTTTTCTCCATCACGATTCTTGTGAAGAGGCATGGACAATAATGAGCCTTGGACAATTCCTTTGTGAAAATGTATGTCTATTGAAATACGGATCACGCATAAAAAAATCTGGTCAAATTTTCATTGTTCATGTTGACTCTTTAGTTATAAGATCAGCTAAGCCCTATTTGGTTACTCCAGGAGCAACTGTCCATGGCCATTATGGGGAAACATTTTATGAAGGAGATACATTAATTACATTTCTATATGAAAAATCGAGATCTGGTGACATAACGCAAGGTCTTCCAAAAGTAGAACAAATCTTAGAAGTTCGTTCAATTGATTCAATATCGATGAACCTCGAAAGAAGAGTTGAAGGTTGGGACGAACGTATCCGAAGGATTCTTGGGATCCCCTGGGGATTCTTGATTGGAGCTGAATTAACCATAGCTCAAAGTCGTATCTCTTTGGTTAATAAGATCCAAAAGGTTTATCGATCCCAGGGGGTACAGATCCATAATAGACATATAGAGATTATTGTACGTCAAGTAACATCAAGAGTTTTGGTTTCAGAAGATGGAATGTCTAATGTTTTTTTACCTGGGGAATTTATTGGATTGTTGCGAGCAGAGCGAGCAGGGCGCGTTTTGGACGAAGCGATCTGTTATCGGGCAATCTTATTGGGAATAACGAAGTCATCTCTGAATACTCAAAGTTTCATATCCGAAGCGAGTTTTCAAGAAACTGCTCGAGTTTTAGCAAAAGCTGCTCTACGAGGTCGTATTGATTGGTTGAAAGGCCTGAAAGAGAACGTTGTTCTGGGGGGGATTATACCGGTTGGTACCGGATTCAAAAAATTAGTACATCGTTCAAAGCAAGACAAAAACATTCATTTGAAAATCAAAAGGAAGAATCTATTTGAGTTGGAAATGAGAGATATTTTGTTACACCATAGAGAATTATTTTGTTCTTGTGACCCAAACACTTTCCACGAGACATCAGATACGTAATGTAATTTACTAATTCCTAACAAGAGGTTCATTCTTTTTACTTTAACTCTCTGGCCCGATTATGGATTTCGTAATCAATTAAAGAAAAAATGAAATTAATGGTTTGGGTCGTAGATCAATGGTCAATCCTGGTAGAAGGTTCCGTCGGAACAATTATTTATTTCACAGGGTACTGAATCTCTTTGAAAAAAAAAAAGAAAAAGAGAAAGTGTGGGAAAATGGGAAGACGATATTGGAACATCAATTTGGAAGAAATGATGGAAGCAGGAGTTCATTTTGGTCATGGTACTAATAAATGGAATCCTAGAATGGCTCCTTACATCTCTGCAAAACGTAAAGGTATTCATATTACAAATCTTACTATAACTGCTCGTTTTTTATCAGAAGCCTGCGATTTAGTTTTTGATGCAGCAAGTAAGGGAAAAAAATTCTTAATCGTTGGCACCAAAAAGAAAGCAGCGGATTTAGTAGCATCAGCAGCAATAAGGGCTCGATGTCATTATGTTAATAAAAAATGGCTTGGTGGTATGTTAACGAATTGGTCTACTACAGAAACAAGACTTCAGAAGTTCAGGGACTTAAGAGCAGAACAAAAGATGGGTAAACTCAATCGTCTCCCCAAAGGAGATGCAGCAATGTTGAAGAGAAAGTTATCTACCTTGCAAACATATCTGGGTGGGATCAAATATATGACGGGATTGCCCGATATTGTAATTATCGTTGATCAGCAAGAAGAATATACGGTTCTTCGAGAATGTTTCATTTTGGGTATTCCGACGATTTGTTTAATCGATACAAATTGTGACCCAGATCTTGCAGATATTTCCATTCCGGCCAACGATGATGCTATAGCTTCGATTCGATTGATTCTTACCAAATTAGTATCTGCAATTTGTGAGGGCCGTTCTAGTTATATAAAAAATTAAAAAAGGATTGATGATCTTATCATTAATAAGAATAAATAAGAAGATTAGTTTGTTTTTGGTGAACTCTCTTTGATTGTTACTATTTTGGTTTACATCTTTTGGAGTTTTAACTATGTTTTGAATATTGAATAATATTGAAAACATAAAATGATTGGTAGTTTTTTTATGTGATTTCTCAGTATCCGAAATATACGATTCAGAACTTAAATTCATGAATGAACATAGATGAATTAAGAAAGAGATGGTTGAATCAAAATAATTACTTTTTTGAAGTTTGATTTCTTTTAGAGGACAATATGAATGTTATACCATGTTCCATTAAAACACTCAAAGGGTTATATGATATATCAGGTGTAGAAGTAGGCCAACATTTGTATTGGCAAATAGGAGGTTTACAAATTCATGCCCAAGTACTTATCACTTCTTGGGTTGTAATTGCTATCTTATTAGGTTCAGTCATCATAGCTGTTCGGAATCCACAAACCATTCCGACTAACGGTCAGAATTTCTTCGAATATGTCCTTGAATTTATTCAAGACTTGAGCAAAACTCAGATTGGAGAGGAGTATGGTCCTTGGGTTCCTTTTATAGGAACGATGTTCCTATTTATTTTTGTTTCTAACTGGTCAGGTGCTCTTTTACCTTGGAAAATCATAAAGTTACCTCATGGGGAGTTAGCTGCGCCCACGAATGATATAAATACTACTGTTGCTTTAGCTTTACCCACGTCAGTGGCATATTTCTATGCGGGTCTTAGCAAAAAAGGATTGGGATATTTCGGGAAATACATTCAACCAACTCCAATACTTTTACCAATTAATATTCTAGAAGATTTCACAAAACCTTTATCTCTTAGTTTTCGACTTTTCGGGAATATATTGGCTGATGAATTAGTGGTTGTTGTTCTTGTTTCTTTAGTGCCTTCAGTAGTTCCTATACCTGTCATGTTTCTTGGATTATTTACAAGTGGTATTCAAGCTCTTATTTTTGCAACTTTGGCTGCGGCTTATATAGGTGAATCCATGGAGGGTCATCATTGACTAACTTTTGAAATAGTCTTTTTTGAAGCTTATCCCAATTAAAGGAATATGGGGGTTCAATATAATCCACTGGGTTGGAGAAGAAAATGCAAATAGCTACATTTATGTATATATGAAGAGAGATAGATGATATTGCAGAAATAGTAAGATAAAGAAGGGTTGGGGATCCTACTACATATATGTATATGTAATGCCTATGAGTATAAATCCTTGTGTATGTTTTGAAGAATGGTTCCAGAATATGATTTAATAGAATATGTAATAGAATAAAATAAGAGAATAAAAAATGCAGGTGATTTACGTTATGGAAGAATAAAAGTAGATGTTATTTACTAGTGAAATAGTAATTACCCTTATATCTTTTTTTCTAGCCCACTGCATTTAGATGGATTCCCATATCAGTCCTTTTTCTATTTTGTCTGTGATTGTGAATTGAATCAAAGATAAAGAATAGAATATTTTCTAAACAAGGAAACGCAATGACTAAAACCGTATACATATATATTTACATAAGGTAGAAAGGAAAAACGAACGGTATATCAAAGTAGTTCTGACAATTCAGTAATATTCTGAATTCCATTTGGAGTTTTTAGCTACTTCGACCCGATAGATTTTAGTGATAAAGATCAAAAAATAAAAAATAAGTGTAGTAAATGAAATAGTAAAAGTATATTAAGTACTAATTCATCAGTTGGTTGTATCATTAACCATTTATTTTTTTGGTGCGAGGAACTTACCATGAATCCACTTATTTCTGCTGCTTCCGTTATTGCTGCTGGATTGGCTGTAGGGCTTGCTTCTATCGGACCTGGGGTTGGTCAAGGTACTGCTGCGGGCCAAGCTGTAGAAGGTATTGCGAGACAACCAGAAGCAGAGGGTAAAATACGAGGTACTTTATTGCTTAGTCTGGCTTTTATGGAAGCTTTAACAATTTATGGACTAGTCGTGGCATTAGCTCTTTTATTTGCAAATCCTTTTGTTTAATGTTTCATTTCATCGTAGAATAAAAATGTAAAAAAAAAAAGAAGAATAAAAACATAACCATAACTAATAAATTTGAGAATTCTCAAATTCCATTAAGAATAATAAGCGGAGTGATAGAAAAAGAACTCTGTTCTTTGTTAGTCCTATCTATAGGGGGGAGAGCCTATGAAAAATCTTATCGATTCTTTTGTTTCCGTAGGGCACTGGTCATCCGCTGGGAGTTTCGAGTTTAATACCGATATTTTAGCAACAAATCCAATAAATCTAAGCGTAGTGCTGGGTGTATTGATTTTTTTTGGAAAGGGAGTGTGTGCGAGTTGTGTATTTCAAGAATAGGTTGGATTTCACCGGCTGCACTTTATTTATATTTATGTATTCTTTTTTATAGCAGAAATAGGAACAAAGAGTGCACAATCTCGACGAATTACTTCTGAATTTGATTTCATTCAGAAATCATATGTAAGAACCATAGCATTTCGTGACTAATTGGTAAATAAACTTTGATTCTCTTCTCTATCAACCAATAATGTTGAGGTCTTTTACATGGTTAAAGATGAATTGTTTGAAGTCCAGGCACAGCATAGCATGGTACTCTTTCTACCTCTACGTTAGTACCAAAAAGGAAGAATTGGAAATTTATT